AACCAACCACCTAGAAACTATACCAACTGCCTCCCCCACTACGAAATGCCACAGCGCAGAAAACTCTTTCTTTCGATCTTGGCTGTCTTCTTTTACTTTCCCCGAAATCCCTAATGGAACTGAATAAAGTAGACTATTCGCTTAAGCACCTGTTTATGAAACCGGAGGCATTTTTGAAACATAGAAATGAGGTAAGTAGGTTGGTTGCTGGTTCTTACATTGGGCTTTGGACATCTACAATCGTCCTTTTGGCAAGATTCCGTGATTCACCGCGGACAGACAGATAGGATCATTCTCAATTACCACAAGTGGTTTTAGCTACCTGAGTAAGATGCCTGCCCAAAGGGTAGAGGAGAACGCAGCTGAAAAACTTTTATATCCGTCTTACCTACATACCCATCGTCACCACGCACCCTTGACCGACCGGCAATCTCTAGTACCAGCATCACCCTTCCCGCCCAGGTTGCGCAGACAAAGTTGTTGTTGTGCGATCTGGGGCGGACACGTCAAGTCAGATTTGCCACAGTTGCCATTTCACTTCATTGTCATGATTGAGATAACTGAATCCCTGAGCCCCGCTGCATTCACTGGAACAGTTCTACCCAGTGATACGACCTTGGGACACTCGCTTCCTAATGGCTTCGGTTCAAGTTAACCTATCCCATATTGTATTCTCAAGATTCTTACTAGGGGCCAGGGGGTTACCTGATCCTTATATGATCGAATTGCTCATAAGACATAAGATGAAATATCCCGTAAAATGGAATCAACCACACCTTCTATGTCAACTTACACCTCTTTCATTGAAAAGTCTTTTTGCTCTACCTACGCTATTCCTATTTCTTTCGAATTCTAATTCCAATCTCCAGACTCGGAAAAGTAGCTACTATACCTCATAGTAGCCCCCAGGAAGATCTACAATGTCCTTTCCTGTGAATGAATAGGTTGGAGAATCTTTATACGTTGATGCGGGCTTACCACCAAATCTCTGCAGTGAAGTCCTTTGCCGGATAGCTACTGACCAGGAAAGCTTGCTTTTTCCAAAAGGATGGCCAATTCTGAATGCCCCGATTATAGATTCGCTATTCTGTGTTTTGAAACCTTTAGGAAACATTAAGATAGAAGAAAGGGTTCATTTCCACGATCCAGGGGTCTCTTAACTACATGAATTGGTCAAGCAAGATGAGTCCAACCTTCCTCTTAAAAAAAGGCTTTTCAGGGTTAGCGATGACTACTGGTTATCCCTGACCGGGCGGCAGAGGCCTAACAAATTGTTGAATGTTAGCGTCAGGCGGTACTGTTTCATTACTGAATATATGCTACTGGAATGGCGATCGCTCAACTCTTCGTCTGTTCAACAACAGGCCGGGTATTGAGAAGGAAGGACGCTTTTAGGGAGGTCTAGCTCTGGAATCTTGATAGTTGAGTTCCGCTGGTAAAGTAGCCTTCTATATCCTGAAACCGTGTTGTACTGGTGTTTTCAGGCCCTGGGAAGCTTGTTGATTCATGTTCGTGGATCAGGGAATTTTATGTTAGTATCGGTGTATTTGACGCAGAGATCCATGCTTAAGGGATATCTTCCATACATGTAATTGACAGTCCCCTTGGTTATCTCTTCTATCCCCTATGGGATATTTAGAGTCAATAAGGGATATGTTCAACCTCCTTTGATTGATATTCACCTTTTCTTTCTCTTAAGTTCCCGCAGCTCTTTTTTAAGTACGCAGGCAAGCCAGTGAGTTTGTTCCTGGGGATCGGGTATTTACTTATAATAGAGTGGGGCTTTCCTCGGTGCAATCCGTACCGTATAATCAGCAAGTGAAGTGGTCCTAGCCCGGCAGCAGCCCTTTTCTCATCCTTTCTGGGGTTTTGCCTATCCTTTTGAAGCTGTCGGCATCATCTGGGAGGTGTCCTGAGTTCTTGAGCGGCTCAGTCAGCGGTGAAGGACAGACCCTGCAGGTTTTCGGTCCCCTGATTGCTTTGCCGGTTGGACTCCAAAGACCTTGATCAATGAGGTCTTGGATTTTTTGTTTGAGTGAGACGATCGGTCTCATGTCCAGTGCCGCCCATATGATAGTAACATCGAACATTTGGATCATAAGTCTTTGACAGCGGGTTTGGCGTAACTTTGAAAGGTACAGGAGTGATGAGTCCGGCTGCTACCAACTTTGGGAGCAAAATGGATTGTGGCACAGGTAGGGGGTAAAATTCTCTTGGTGCTTTTTCCTTCTTGGTGAAGGCTCGACCTCTGGAGAAACTTCTTCGAAATGACTGTACTGGTGGAACAGGAACAAGCAGAGAGTAAACTGCAGGAGGTGCGTTTGCTACTGGGAATGGGACTGGAGCCCTGTTAGCCATTGCAGTTAGGAACAAATCCCTCATCTGATCCATCTGCTGCTGTATCTTATTCACATTCAGAGCCATCTGTTGAAATGCGGGACTTTCCTTGGGTTCTTCTGCCATTATAGATGCTGTCCTGTTAATACGGGACTGCGTGCCCTTACAATGTCCTTCGCCCCTTTTGACTGAGTTTAGGAGCAATTGTGATGCAAATTCCTGTGGAAACAAGGATGGGGTGATGAAGAGGAAGAAGTCGCTATGATCACCTATACTCCGCTCCGACTCCCATAACAAACAACAGCTATGAGGCCTTATTACACTCCCAGTTAGTTAAGGAAAGGACTTATACCATGAACGGACTCTTTGCCTTGGGTCAATCAGTTCCTTGGCTTACTAATGACCACTTCGAGAAGAACCTATTTGAAAACAGTTTAATGCCACATCTGACTCAACAGCTCCTTCTTCCTTTTCTTCTTCATGTGCACAAGCCCTTCTTATATATGCAACCACTTCTTGAACAACCTATTCCTATTCATGCGACAACAGCACATTCTATGCCATCTTCCTTCTACTATTGATTAAACCAAGCGATTCGTGTTCAATTGCACAAGCCATTCTAAGGAAGATTAGACTGGCATCTGCCTTAGCCCTGTCTCCCTCCCTAGCTAATTGAATACCAGCTTCCTCTTATATTAGTATTCTATGTCACTTCCTTGTCCTATTCTTTTAGTATGCATGGGGCTGTAGGTTGCTTTCTTTGATCTTATCTGCTCACGAATGGTCTGCTTAAGCCAATAAGATCGAAAAGGCTATCTCCGAGTGGCAAAAAGAGTGCGTTCCTTCAAGCAGGAAGGATGCCAAGGGAAAGCTAGACCTCGAGTGAGGAAAGACGGGAGCCACTCTAGTGACCTTTGGGTCCGTACTAACCTTACCAGTTATTACTGCCTAGTGCCCAAACTGATTAGAGAGTTGTTGAATAAGCAAATCGGCTGTTTACAGTTACAGCAAACAGGAAAGAAGAGCAGTCGTGTGGAAGGTCTTTCTTCGGCCTTTGCTTCCTCTTCTTAGCCGGTAAGGAGAAAGAAGTGAATCCTAATTTTGCGGGGAAGGAAAAAGGAACTGAATATAACAATAACAAGCAAGACCAAGGTATATGACCAAAAGGCCTTGTCACGAGCTGGACTCGAACCAGTACCTCTGGGAGCAAAAGACATACCCAGCGAACTACCTTTCATTCTGATCATGACTTTGAAAAAAGAAAGAAGAGAAAGAACTGGGAGTTGGCGTATGCTTGCTTACCAAGCTTTCACTCCTCCAGTTCGACGCCCAATAATAAGGCGCCGCTTTCCTTTCGGTCAGCTGCCCCTCAACCGCGTTAGGGTCTTCCTCATCATCCAAGGCCACTGTTCCATGCCCATGCAAGTACTGTACATTGTGGAAGGTCCCTCTGTGCATTCTACTACTAGCAGCTTTCTATCTTACTATACCTCATGAAAAAAATAGAAAATCTCAGGTCTTTTTTTTCGAGAAGGTTCCAAACGCGGGTATAGATGGAGGTTCTATCGGCCTCCTCGTAACTTGGCCATGGTCTATTCCATAAATGTTCACTAATTTATTTCATTTCTTCACTCGTTAGAAGTGGGGAATCGAGCCTATAGGAAAAAGCTAGCAAGACCAATTCCGCCCTGAGACGCGCTATCTTTTTGATCAAGTCCAGCCGCATATAGATGTAAAAGCACTTTTATTTCTCTATTTTGGCACCTCTTTCAGAGCGGAAACTGCTCGATGCCGAAAAAACACGGTGTTTGCGTTTAGTACGAGATCGCTTAACTATCGAACAGTGGAACACTACTACTTGAACTGTCAGCGGTGAACTTCATGCCTCAGCTTGCTTAGCCGTCTGGCTTTGCTCGAGAAAAGGATCTGCTCTTGCGGGATGATGGGCTAGGCGGGGAGCGTACTGAACCAACCTGTTTGTTTAAGCGGATCACCACTCTTCGAGGAAGAGTCTCGGTTAGGCGGGTTAGGCCAAGTCAGTACCACGTGTGTGTGCAGGAGCTAACGATCCGTGCCCCTTATTAGCTGATCGAAGGGTGGTAAGAAATTCCATTCTCCTTTCTTCGTGAGAAAAGGCACCACCCAGACGGAACGGAAGCTATAGTCATAACATCGCCGAAAACAACCATCGACTGGCAAGATACAGCCCGGGAGCAGAAAGAGTCAGGGGTGAAGCCTACGCTAGCATGCCTACTGCACTACCGCCCCCACTCTCTACTATTGGTGGCTAATGGGCCCCTTCTCTCGCGTATCCTGTCTTTTCGGATCGGCAACAGACCTGGCCTCCCATTTCTTATGAGACGGCAAACGAAGAACTTCTCTTTATCCTGAGGAAGAAGGAATTGAATTGCGCGAAGAGTTTGAGGCTATGTATAGTAGCGGGGATAGCGGGTCAATGCCTTCTGCTCTTTCCGGTAAGTGAGTAGGGCCAGTCCCACACGATTAGCATAGATAAGACAAGTCAGGTAGGATTGGTCGGAGAAGGATTGGACATTTCCATTGATCAGCTCATCCAATCCAGTCTATGATCAGGCAATGGGGCCTTTCTTCGATCAGGCAGGAGGTTGCCTAAAAGTAGACGTAACTATAGGCTTAAGCTCGCTTAAATGCAATTTCTCCTTAGGCCGAATACCTAGTTGAGAGGGGTCCCTAATGTGATACCCTTCGTCCATTCATTCAGGATCAAAAACGGGCCTAATTGAATCATCTCATCGAGGATTGCATGTGAAAAGATCGGATCTTCGAAATCCCCAATCGTTCGTTACTGAACCTAAAAACTCGCCGCTTATCATGTAAAGTAGTGCTCTCGCGGAACTATCAAATGGAGGAACAAGTCAAGCGTAGGCCTTCTTTGAGTATAGCTTCAAGTAGCTCTAAGAAGTTTACGTCTTTATCTCCGGTTCGGCACTCGGCTTTCTGAAGTTATTCCATTCCAGGGCCCGTGGACAGGACAGGGTCCGTCAACTAGCTTAGCTACCGATTGGGGGATGCTTTCACCTTGAAGGTATTAACGGGCTTGAGCCAGGCCACGCAAGCAAAGGAAAGATTGATTATAGGCCAGAGAAAGAGAAAGATTCGCTCTTGGGCTGACCTATGATAACCACACATCCAAATATGGGTAAGTCGAGAGCTTCTCTCTCTGCAGCAGCCTTCGATCTAGTGTTCACGCTTCGGTTCTACTCTACTAGACATCGGGGCCCAGAACATGCTTCTTTTGTGTGGTATAGCTCCGAACTTCAGTGTCAGCAACTCAATTCCTTCTGGTGGGCAGTAGTGTAGGGTGCCTGCGAACGCAGAGCTGAGCCATCTCCTGCTACTCGCGCGGCTGCTTATCAGCCCGTAACTTGCTTGCAGGCGCTTGAAGAAGGATCAAGAAAGTCACCATCGGAAGTTGTAGTTCGCTGGAACCTGTAGTGGTGGAATTCACTGAAGCAGTGGGCGTGGCAGAGGCAGATCTTTGTATGGGTAGAGTGGTTTAAGCAGGGGCATGAATAGATCGTGCTTGCACCGGTCCGGACAGAGAGGCAGGTATACAGAGGGAATCGATTGAATTGTTATTGTTATAGATGAGCCGTAGTCCTGGGACATGAGTAGAGAGGTACTCTACCCTAGCTTTAATTGTAGTGATGGTAGGGGATGGTGGCAGAGAAGAGGGGCGAGAAGTAAGAGTTCTATTGGAGACTTCACTACCCGCGTCATCAATCCTTCCGGAATGTCCGGCTGTCATCTATTACACTAATTCATTCTCTCAAGGACTCGCCTTGGATAGCATCTTAGATGGCTGGCTCGACCAGAGCGGACGACGGTCAGGGCTTGACTCCACTCCTTCCCTCCTATCTTTAGCTTTGAAGCCTACGTTAGCGTAGTGGTTAGCTCCTACTCTGATTGATAGTGGGGCACTACTGCTTCAAAGCCTACTGATTGATAATCAAGAGAAGAAAAGAAGATCGACTTATTCAACTACAGCCTTCCTTGCTTTTGCTCTTTCTTACAGCAACTATACGACATGTTATTAGATTTTTCTATTGATCTTAATTGGATTGGGGGATAGAGTTTGCAAGGCTCATGGCAGGTTCGATCCCTGTCTATCCCATTGAAGTGAAAGTAGTCAAGTTGACTCTAATCGCGTACGCCGAGCTTCGATGGATTGTTGTGTTAAGTCGCTCTTGTGAGAGATAGGGATAACAGAGACAAGGAACCACCGCCCCTTCGGGTAGGGCATAGGTGGCTACGTCGGAAAAACCCTGGATCTACAAGACTGACTTCACGCTCTCTAGAAGCTCACTGCAGAGGAAGGTAAAGTTCTTATTCCTAGAACAGAAAATCAAAGAAAATCAAGATATTGTTCACCGAAAGATAGGAAAGAAATTCACTTCCAGAGCGGAAGGGAATACTTAACCACGCCTCGAGTCCCAGTCTCCGGATGGTAAAGGGCAATGTCCGGTTCTGGCCAAGAGATGTCTTTGCTCCGTCCCCCTTCTTGTTGGTTGGCACAAGCCCTTGTAGTAGTCAGTCTTTCCTCCGGCCGGATGTTAGAGTCAATTCCATTGTTGGTTTGACCATTAAGTGAATGCAAATATAGGTAGAATTTGAATCAACGACCTAAGAGTCTTCTTTTGCCTATCGTAGTTACCTTGATGTGAGAAATGGTCCTCCTTTGTTTCAAGATCTGATATCGAGAAACTCCTGCTCATGGTGAACTGCTCATATACATACTAATATGATCGCTACCAGGTCATCCCACTACACACCATCAAGCAACTACTACTGGAAGCTATCAACTCGATTCTCTCTATTGAACTTTTACCTCTGTTTGCTGGGTTCCCGTGTAGTCCTTCTCATATAGGGGGAAAAATCAGAGCTGGTAGAAGCCCTCGCGGCAGGGAAGTAGAACTCACCTTTCATAAAGTAACGAAATCTGGTAGGAATGGATACAAGACTATGACTATGTTATGTCTAAAAAAGGAGGAATGCGGCAAGAAAGAATGCGGTACTAGGACCGGACATAGTATCTAAATGACAAAAGGCGATATTTTATCCTTCACTTATGGTCATCCATCGGGTCTATCTGTCGTCTAACTGTCCTGTATAGGTCCCTAATCAATCCCTGGTGCGGTTGAACGTCCTCGTTCCTAATCTGCCTTCACCTAATGCCCCTCTCAAAAGAAAGAAGGAGTACGATATGTAAGGCATAAGGAGATGGATGATTCACCTCAAGAGCTATAGGGAGATGTTGATTGTGGGCTAAGCCGAAAGCAAGACGCAGAAGCGCTCCAGGAACGTAGGCCCGGGAGAATACTTCCTTTCTCCATAGGAATGGGTGCACTCTGAATTGGTAGGTGTCGTTTTTAAATAATGGCTTTGTGATCCGCGAGTATAGGTTGAACTTATGTCAGGGATATTGGGACAAAGGGGCACTCAGAAAGTGTTAAACACTAGATTTCATTTATTAACGATCACCTCTCGGGTGCGGTAGAGTGGACGATTAGCGAGGACTGGTTCAGAGCTAGAGTCGGCTAGCATTCTTTTAATTTCACTTAATAATAGGCACAAGCTTCCGTCTTGTTGGTTCGACCAAAGGCATCGGGTAAATGGGATCCAGGTAAATGGCTTACTGTTCGGTCAACATTTCATGATTCGTAACGGCCGGGACTGAACTAATTTACGAGAGAAGGTTCAATGGACCTAGGGTAGTGCTTCGTATGGTATGTATGAGATGGGGGATCTTCAACAAGGTATTCGCCCTATGACCTTTCTTTATTCTTTATTGCCCACACCATGTACATGTAATACTAGGAGAAGAGGGCTGTGTGTCAGGCGATAGAGTCAAACTCGGCCTACTACGGAAAATGTCCCGCACACCGTCTGTCTGGAAAACTTGATCTTTGGATAGGGGTTGGCACTCTCTGGTCAAGGCAACCAGAGCAAAAGAAAGAAAACCAATAGCAAAGTGAGCGGGACTCTGGCCCATTAAGGAAAGAATTGAACCTGCTTCTTTCAAAGAGCTACTTTGACTGACTAGCTACCGGACTGCCTATTTGAACTAGAGTTGGGTTCGCTTGATTGATTGAAGACAGGTTTGTTTGGTACATTTGGTACATAAAGAGAAGCGGTTCTCAGTCGTAGAACGGGATACTATGTGTGCAGCAAGGCGAGTCACAGTGACGTCTCATACAGCCGAACTAGCACACCTATATATAAGTGAAAGAAAGTCCTATTACCGAACCAAGATAGGATCTATCTCATTCCGACGGTTGGTCTACTCAAGGTTAGGGCTATCCTATCGTCTCTACTTCCCTTTCTTCCGTGTCAGGACAGAGAAAAGAGGAGCCAAGTATGATAGAAGGACCACTTGTGTGGATTGGAGGGGTATTAAACTTACTGTTAAACCCGTGCTCTGTTGCGTGGCTTGCCAGCAAAGAGGGTTCCGGAAAGCCATTTGTTCCCTTCAGCACGCCTTTGTCCTCGGTACCAGCGAGGTGTCAGTATCAGTACTAGAATGAACTGCCAACACCCAACAGCCAATACTGACTCCTTTCCCTGGGACAGCTGAAATCTATCCGGAGGTCAATATGAAACCTGGAACTAGAACTCCTTTTAGGCCGGGAAAACGTCTGTTTCAAAGCGGAGAAACCTTTATGAAACTGCTTTCCTTGGGGCCCTTTATTGGATACGGAGAGGAAGATGCCGGTGGGACAGGTGCAAAAGAATCTGTTTATGGTTCCGGCTCGACTCGAGTCCAGATGTTGAGGGAGAGGACCAGGAGACGTTTAGTCCGATGGTTCCTACCTCCCCCTTTTTGGCCTGTTCACGCTTCTTCGCCACCGGTGGGCTCGGAAAGAGAGGAATCTGGGACCTCCATTGGTTTACTTGCTCCCATGGCCTCCCCTACCGGTTGCTAGCGCTTGGCTGGGCCCTTTTACTTTTAGGTTCCGTTCCGTCAGGATCTGAGAGTTTAGGTGCAGCCCATGGGCTTCCATGGCCATTAGAGGCACGAGATTGAGATGATTAGCCAGCACCAGATGAAATTGATTGATTCGGATTGGACTCGGCTGGAGTGAGATCGATAGTCGGAAATAGATGGACTTACTTAAGGGCTTTACTTGCGGTTCCAGGCTTAGATGTCCCAGTTCCGCTCTTACAAATGCTGCTAATGGGGAACGCACAAGGCATTGCTTGGCAGGTGCCTAGCCACTGGGAGGGGATGAAGGGACAGAAACTATGGGATGGGAAGCAGATGAGTAGATTGAATGAGAGGTTGGGGCCAGGGGACCTCATTCAAAGGGAAACAATGGAGTCCGTCCTTCCTTAAGTTGGTTAGCTCCTTACCGCTGGGCTCACTAGACCAGAGGATCTGAAAGAGAGGAAGCCACTTTACCGAACACACGTTCAGGGGCACTCTAAAGGCTTTGCAACCTTCAGAGCTGGTTGACAGCGGTCTAGTCAGTCCCTCTCGCTCTTTGATAGACATCTTTCGGTTCTCGGTCTCATCCGACAAACAACTTTAGGTCCTTATTCTGTGTCCTATCCTTCCTTGCGGATTTCCGGTTTCTGAAGGAGTAGCGGCCTGAGTTCCTCTTGACTATGCAATTCCCTCAGCTTGATAAGCCTACGTCTTATAGACCTAGGACTACTATAACCAAGCCTTTCAGGACTTCGATCAAGATAGGGAGTTCGCACCAGAAGACAGTAGTCAAGCTTTCGGAATATGTAGCTGTCCCCGCGACTCTGTATATAAATTTTTCAAAATGACTGAACCCTTTGGGCATGATCCCGCTATGGACCCTTCTAGTCGAGCGGCGCAACTCCAACCCCAAGCTCACTCGTAACCGGAACAAAAGAAAGCACAAGGAAGAATTAGTATGAATAGGAAAGGGGTAACTAGCCCTCTCGTTCGGTCTCTCTAGTAATTAGCTCCTCTCGTCTCTGTAGCTCCTATGGTAACTAGCTCCTTTCGTCACTGGTGACTGCCCTCCTCTCCGTCTCCTACTCCCCCTTATCTCAACTAGAAATTCTCAAAATGTTTTCTAAAATTTTGATTGTTGACAAGGAATGGGCTTCTACCTGGAAGAAGCTCTGACTTCTTTGCGTAACCAGCGTCTGAAGTTAATAAAAAAAACCATTTGACCTTTCAGCCAGTGTAGGGCAAGTGGTGGCAATAACAATCTGAACTTTCTTGAATAGGAACCAGAACCAGAAAAGGAAAACAAGTGGACACACCCGAAAGTAAACCCATCTCGAAACCAGCGAGTTTACTATCAAAATTCTTCCAGAACTTGTCAAGAGTACTATCCTTAGTGGGCAGCACCTGTTCATTCTCGATCGGAGATCTTTTCTTCCCTAGCCCTAGATAAGGGGGTAGTTCTTACTTGAGAAAGACTCCCAGTGGTATAATCGATCCATTCTGGTGCTTCCTATTTCTACTCAAAAAATAGAAAGGGTTGGAAGGCCCGTACTAGTGAGGAATCCTAAAATCAAACCGAGTTTCATAGTGACCTCGCCGGCATTTTCCAGGTCGAGCCCGAGATCACCATTAAAGCGGGAGGCCTCTTCGATAGAGCTGCTGAGATATTTCGGCTAAAGGGTAAAAAAGACTCCAAAAAATGGAGGGGCGGGGGCTGGCTTTCTGGTGGGGCTAAGTTCCTAAAGACTCACTTGAATACTGAGTTCCATCCCTTTGAAATCCTTTCTAGTCTGGAAAGGGACAGCGAATCTAGCCACCACTTTCTCTATTTAAAGAAAAATAAAGAGGTCCTTGCTTGATTGAGGAAGATAACTAAATACCTTCAACCGCGTTCCCTTACTATCAAGGCAGGAAAGAGACATTCGCATACTAGCTATCACAAACTAGATGCTTACAGTCCTTTTGACTCTCCCTGTGCAGTAAGTAAGAAATACATCTAGAAAGAATATTTTATCGGAAAGAAAACAACTAGGATGAAAGGTATTACTAATCTTGATATAGTGACACAGGATGATAGAATGTCACTAGGATAAGCGTCCGGTTAGAACCATGGGAAGATTAGAATGACCTCACTAGGAACCTCATTAAAGATAGATAGCTACCTTAGAGAGCTTACACAGTCAATTGATCTATCCTAGGTATCAGAATCAGGGAAGAAGGCTTTCAAGAAGAGATTCGCTCCTAAGGAGGAAATAAGGGACTCATATCGAAAGGGCTTACAGGGCTTGAACTTGCCTTTGGACGGAAGAGAAATGGCATTAGAGCCCCTCTCTCTCAGAACAGAAGAGAACAACCACAGGAATGAGGAAACTCGTTGAGGGATGTTGATTCGAGCAGGCAGCAATACAGCATCGGCAGCTACCTGACTGAGCTGCCCTAGCTACAAGAGATGCAACAGCTGCAAGCCGAGCTGCCCTACCAGAAGAGCGGAGATACAACTTAGCAACTAGTCTATTCGCACCCCCATTGACCCCATAGGGCTTAAGGCCACTGGGAGATCCCTAACAAGCGCAAGCCGTTGAACTCGAGCTTCTAACTCGGCATTCTATGTTGCCTGACCTTAATCCACTTACAGAATTCGAAGGAATCTTACTGTTCTCCTAAGAACGAGCAAGTCAGATTTTTAGCCCCAACGACAAAGGGCATTTTCGGGGACTAGCCCGCTTCCCATTACTCAAGAGGGCAATTGTCTGGTCCTCTTTCATGTGGAATCGTTTTAGATTGTACCCCTCCACTTTCTTATGTGAAAGAGGTGCTTGCTTTATGAAACTTCAACCTTCGATCGGAATACGAATGAGATCAGAAAGGCCATCATTGGGGCAAACGATGCAATAGCTTCGGTTAGAGCAAAGCCCAAAATGGCATAACCAAATGATTGTTTAGCCAATGATGGATTTCGCGCCACGGAATGGATCAAAGAACTGAACACGTTTCCAATACCGACAGCAGCTCCCGCTGAAGCAATTGTAGCAGCTCCGGCACCCATTGATTTTGCACCTTCTAACATCTCGAGTTGAGAATTCTCGTCACGCTTTTTCTTTTATTTTCATTCACGATTTTTTGTTATGGATTCCTCGTCGATTCTTCCCTTCTGAGCCAGGATCAAACTCTTTCTTCTTTTGGGGCCATCCCATAGCGACCTTCTACTCGTCCCTTTCCTTCTCCTCATGGCCTTTTTTTTATGACCCATTTTGATCCGGTCCAGCCATTTCCCGTTTCAATTTCCATAGGAAATGGCGAGCTTGAAACAAAGGAGAATGCCTCCCGGTTAAGCTCGCGATAATGCTTTTTCTCCTTCTGGATAGCCCACAGGACAAAAAGAACTATCGCGAGTATAAAGACTACCAAGCCTAGGAGAAGTCAAAAAGTAGCCTTGGGATGGTCTCTTGGGAGAGAAAGCAAAAATTCCATCATATCCATATTAGACTAATGGATCGCGCTTTTTCATTCACGATTTTTATGGATTCCTCGTCGATTCTTCCCCTCGTTCCTTTTCTCTTGGGCATCTCACTTGAAATGCAAAGCATTCTTTTCGATCTTGTACCCACGGCTGAACACCAACCCAATCTCGATTCAAAAAAGAAAACTACAAGCAACTACATCAAAAACCTCTATTCCTGACGTGAACGGACGCTTTCAGTTAGTTATACTTATATAACTATATAAACAAATATAACAAGCGTGCGATATTTATAAACATTTCAACCAAACTCTTTGTTTGCGAAGGCCGAAGGATAATGCGTTCTTGAGTCAACAAGCTTTCTCCTCTTTGTGACCCTTATAAAGTCAAGCGTTTTTCAGCAACCCGAAAAATCATGGAATTCAATGAAAGCATTGAGGCCCTTGCTTTGGTGGAACCCAAATGGATGGGGACTCCTTCACGTGGTCTAACAAAGAGTTCGGCCGAAGAAGAATAGCTTGCAAGTTAGACAGAATTCTGGTTAACCATGAGATTGTTACTCTCTTCTCCGAAGCTAGAGTTCTTACTGGTATTAATGGACTCTCTGACCATGCCCCAGGCATTATTCAGTTGAATCACTCAGTGCAGCACAGCTATAAACCTTAAAGGTTTATTAATGCGCAGTCTAATCATCCCTCCTTTCTCCGAACTGTGGAGCAAGCGTGGAATATCCGAGTTGAGGGCAACCCCATGTTCAAAGTAGTCCAAAAGCTTAAAGCGGTCAAAGAGGCGCTGAAAAGTTAGAACGTTACCACCTTTGGCAAAATAGATGAAAGAATCAACGTCCTTAAAGATGAGCTGTACGAGATCCAAACCATTCTTGCGAAGGACCAAGGAAATGAGCGGATGAAACTCGAAAACTATATGATATGAACTTAATGCAATGCTTGACGCGGAGGAGTCTCTTATGAGACAGAAATCTCGGGTTCTGTGGTTGAAAAATGGAGATAGAAAGACAAGAACTATATGAGCTGCCTTATCCGAAAGAAGAGCCCGAAAGACTTTGCGTTCCATTAAAGATGATAACGGCCACATGGTTAATGGGGAGACTAGCAAAAGGCTGCTGCAGTTTCTCATTTCCGGACAGATCAGATCTTGCAATGTGAACAGCTATTTTTAGTTTGAGAGAGTCTTACTGAGGATCAGTAGCTAGGATGAATTCGACAGGTCACGGCGGATGAAATCGAGAAGGTTGTGCTGAGTTTTCACCCAGATAAAGCCCCGGGTCTGGATGGATTCAATGCCCACTTTTTTCTTTTTCAGGGGAATCATCAAACATGATGTGTGCAAAGCTGTATCGAACTTCTTTCGGCTGTTAAAACAGGTCAACTCAACTTTCCTTGAGCTGATCCCTAAGGTGGATAACCCGGAGCTCTTTGAGAAGTTCAGACCTATTTCATTGTGCGTAAATAAAATCTCGAGAATTTTGGCGGGGAGTGCTTGATGAGTTGGTGGGTCCCCATCAGTCGGCTTTCATTAAAGGCAGGAACATCAGTGAAAACATTCTTCTGGCTCACGAGCTGGTCCGTAACTTTCATAGAGACAAAGGAACTCCTAAGTTTTGCGCCAAGTCAGATATTCGCAAGGCGTACGACTCCGTTCCTTGGGATGCTGTCCTCAATATCCTTGAATCCTTGAAGTTTCCTGAAATTTGAGTAAGATGGATTAGAGAATTCTCTCCATAGTGTCCTTTTCAGTTATGATTAACGGATCTCCATCTAGCTTCTTCAGGGGGCTGCGGTTTGAGACAGGTCTCTTAGAGCCTATCTTTTCACCCTAGTCATGGAAATATTCAGCCAGCTTTTTAACAGGGAAGTAAACAACAACCGGATCACCCATTCAAGAAGATTTCATAAACTCTATTTTTCTCATATAATATATGCTGATGATGTGCTCATTTTCGCAGATAGCTCTGTGCGTAATGCGTTGGCCATCAACCAGAATGAGTTTCACAGCTGGGCAGGTCTTGGGATTTTAATCAAGCCAAATGTTCCCTATCATTCTCGGCCGGGTCAAACGAAAAAGAATTTGTACTCTTGGCTTTCGTGAGGTGCAGCTCCCTCTCAAATACTGGGGACTGCCCCTAGTATCTACCAGATTGAGACAGTCCGACTGTCTCCTCCTCTTGGACAAGTTCAATCGCCGAATTAGCAATTGGAAAGGAAGGCTGCTGTCATATGCCGGAAGAATGGAGCTCATCTCCTCAGTGCTTGCAAGCCTTCACATCTATTGGTCGTCCGCTTTCAGGCTTCCGGAGAAAGATCTTGAAATCCATTTCATTGAGCATTCGGGATTTCTTTTGGTCAGGCCCCGAACCCACCTATAAGATCCATACGATCTGCTGGTCCAATATAGACCGAAGGATGAAGGTGGATTGGGTTTAAGAACTTTTGAGGGCTGGAATAGGACTGCCATGTTAAAGCTTTTCTGGAGAGTAGTTAATGATAATGGGTCCATTTGGACTCAATGGGTTCATTTTAGATATCTCAGGAGACATTCTATTTAGGTGGTTAATATTCCATCCGACTGCTTTTGGTCTTGGAGGAGTGTCGGTAAGGGGAGATGTGGCTAATGCTATCAAGTGTAAGATTTGTAATGGCGAAAACACGAAGCTGTGGCATTGCTTATTATTATTACTAAAGGGGCTTAGAAATGGCCCGATCAGCTACAGGTACGAGGTCACTGTTCTAATGGAAACAGGTCTCCCGGACCATGCTCTAGTAAGCGATTTAATAAAAAATGGGTATTGGAACCTTCCTCCTAACCGCAGAATGGCTGGACAGTGTCTAATGCAAGAGATTGCCCTGTATGAACTCCCGCAGCTCCCTGTTGAAGACAGGATCGTTTGGTCTCTCAGCCCGGGTGGACATTGAAACTCCAAAACAGCCTGGAACCTCATTAGGCAGACCCATCCTAAGGTCGACTATGCAGGCATCGTTTGAAACCATTTTTATATCCTCAAGCACACTCGCCTGGATGGCCCTCAACTCTGAGCTTCTTACAGCAGATCGAGTTAGCAGATTTTACCCAACATCGTGACTCTTTGTGGCCTGTGCATGCTTGAAGATGAAAGTGCCGAACATCTCTGTTTTCAGTGCAGCTATGCAGGGTGGATTGGGGCTCAGCTCTGTTCTAAATGTGGATATGATCAGCCTGCAACCAACCTTCATGATGTTTGCCGATGGATTAATTAAGATCAAAACTAAGAATTCGGCCTTTACTGGCCTGATCCTAAAGCTCTGCTTTACAGCAGTCATATACTATGTTTGGCGTGAGATAAATTCCAGGCGCCATGAAGGGCAGTAAGCGGAAAAATTGTAGGGAAGTCAAACTGCGGTTTCCTCTCAGATGAAACTGAGAGTTATGGACTCTTTTTGCACTCAGTTTTGGGGAGTGCATGGTCACCCTGCTCAGCCATCTATGGCTGAATGTTACTCTTCTTCTCATCCTAGGAAAGTCTCAAGTAGAGGTCTTACAGGGAAGGGAGTTAGCAAGCTGGTAAGGGGACAAAGGCAGAGAAGGGGATATGGGACTTTGACGAGTTTGAAGAAATTAGCTAACTATTACAATAAGATATCTTGCTATTCTCCGATCAACCGCTGGAGGAATCTAAGTTTACATCGTCCTCAACCCATCACTGCGTCAGAAGCAGTTCGCATGTACATGAACAACCTTCGACCGGGCGGTAGATCTACAAGGTGTACGGCCCATCACTTTTGAAGCCAAAGCCACATAGATTTATAACTATCTTAGTCATATCGCCCGACGATCTAAGTTCGTTGATAAAGTGACTGATAAAGAAGGATAGAACTCCTGAGAAGACACAGACAAAACAAGCCTGTGTGGTGGAACCTAGAACTTCAGGTGCTACCTCAGATGGGAACATGAGACCAAAAAACACTTCTAGCCTAAAGTAAAGTAAGCTCAAGCCGAATCTTCTCAAAGAAGAAACGGTCGTCCTCCAAAGTCTCTAAAGGAGAAAGGCGAGGTTTGAATTCCTGACGAAGAAGTAAATGACTTATTCAAAGGATTGATAGAACTAAATCTCATCGAGTTGCCAGACTCTAAGCGTCCACATGAAGCAGATCGTGTAGGGGATCCACTAGATTGCCCTTACCACAGGGTTTTGGGGCATAAGATCCAAGATGGCTTTGCCCTGAAGCGCAAAATCAAAAGGCTGATAAATGAAGGAACCATAGACGCCGAACTCTTGAAGACTATAAAGAAGGGTAAGGGTAAGAAGGTGGCTGCATCCAACATGGCGACTTATTCTTGCCTCACGATCGATGTATTCGACGAAGATAATGGCCCACTCCATTTCCCGAAGGAGCAAGTTTATGTCAACAAAATAACTCTAAGGTCGGGTACTCAATTACCCGACGTACAGCTTCCATCGCCTTCAGTGGGGGCATCCCAAGCTCCACCTAACCCTAACCCCCGATAAGATCAAATACAATGTCATGGCCCATCTGAAGAAAATACCCTCCTTGCTAAGCGTGTACGACACATTGTGTCTATCTGAAGATCTTAGAAAGGCGCTGATTACAGCTCTGTCCTTTCCTGAAGAAAACTCATGCAGAGGTTGCAAAAATCGACACATCGACGGCTCAATGCTGTTCTATAGAATTCTCAGATGAAGACTTGTTGTTGGGGACTAAGTTGCACAACCGGCCTTTGTT